CCTGTAGAAGATTCGGCAGCTACAGCGGCCCCTGCTTCTTCAGGTGGAACTCCAGGTTGAGGAGTGACGCGGAATGCTGCCAAAATATCAGTATCCTTCGTTACATAGTCAGGAGTATAATAAGTCAATTTGTAATCTTTAACACCCGCTTTGAATCCAACACTTGCTTTAGTCTCTGTTTGTGGTGACATACGTCCCTCCCTACAACTCATGAATTAAGAATTCTCACAACGACAAGGTCTACTCGACATGGATTGGGCGTGAATGAAACACCAACCCCCTAGAGGAGTCTTTTATAAAATTATCAACTAATCAGAATGCTTTGTTATTAGACCATCGTATTTGATTCGCCAAATACATTATTATTGTATACTCTTTCGTATGTATGGCGCAACCCCCCCTTTTTTTTTTTTCAGTTTCTAATCCCTTACTTTATCTTGATAAGTATTTAAATAGAAAAATGAACTTTTGACAGTGTCTTGTAGTTGTAAATCCTAGATGTGAAAATAGGTGGAATTCCTGAAGAAAGGCTATAAGAAGAATAGGTGGAAATCAATATGCAAAAAGAAAAAACAATGGCTAATGCCAGAAAAAGAATCAATCTATAAATAGAGTTCAGGTTCGAATTCCGTTAGGAATATCTATAATCTTAGCGAAATGAAAGAATTCCTCATGATTCTTAATTTATCTACTTGATCTTTTTGAAAATGAGGTCGTTGAACTTGAAACTTCACTTATTGAATTGAGTTAAAGAATGGAATTGGATTCAGTTGGATCGTATCAGTGAAATCGAGTACTAACTCCCATTTCTTATTGGATTAAGGGCTCAACTTTCTTTCGGACATTTTTTTGTTTTTTAGGTTTGCAAAATGAAAGAAGACTCTCTTTTGATTATTTTTTCTTATGAGAATTGATCCTACTACTTCTGGTCCTGGGGTTTCCACACTTGAAGAAAAAAACCAGGGGCGTATCGTTCAAATCATTGGTCCGGTACTGGATGTAGCCTTTCCGCCGGGAAAGATGCCTAATATTTACAACGCTTTAGTAGTTAAAGGTCAAGATACTCTTGGCCAAGAAATTAATGTGACTTGTGAGGTACAGCAATTATTAGGAAATAATCGAGTGAGAGCTGTAGCTATGAGTGCAACAGATGGTCTGATGAGAGGGATGGAAGTGATTAACACAGGAGCTCCTCTAAGTGTTCCAGTTGGTGGAGCGACTCTCGGACGAATTTTCAACGTTCTTGGAGAACCTGTTGATAATTTAGGTCCTGTAGATACACGCACAACATCTCCTATTCATAGATCTGCGCCTGCCTTTATACAGTTAGATACCAAATTATCGATTTTTGAGACAGGGATTAAAGTAGTGGATCTTTTAGCTCCTTATCGCCGTGGAGGAAAAATCGGACTTTTCGGAGGGGCTGGAGTAGGTAAAACAGTACTCATCATGGAATTGATCAACAACATTGCCAAAGCTCATGGAGGCGTATCCGTATTTGGCGGAGTAGGTGAACGTACTCGTGAAGGAAATGACCTTTACATGGAAATGAAAGAATCGGGAGTCATTAATGAACAAAATATTGCAGAATCAAAAGTAGCCCTAGTCTATGGTCAGATGAATGAACCGCCGGGAGCTCGTATGAGAGTTGGTTTAACTGCCCTAACCATGGCGGAATATTTCCGGGATGTTAATGAACAAGACGTACTTCTATTTATCGACAATATTTTTCGTTTCGTCCAAGCAGGGTCCGAAGTATCTGCTTTATTAGGGAGAATGCCTTCTGCTGTAGGTTATCAACCGACTCTTAGTACAGAAATGGGTTCTTTGCAAGAAAGAATTACTTCTACCAAAGAGGGATCCATAACTTCCATTCAAGCAGTTTATGTCCCTGCGGACGATTTGACTGACCCCGCCCCTGCCACAACATTTGCACATTTAGATGCCACTACTGTATTATCCAGAGGACTGGCTGCCAAAGGGATCTATCCAGCAGTAGATCCTTTAGATTCAACGTCAACCATGCTTCAACCTCGGATCGTTGGCGAGGAACATTATGAAACTGCGCAAAGGGTTAAGCAAACTTCACAGCGTTACAAAGAACTTCAGGACATTATAGCTATTCTTGGGTTGGACGAATTATCCGAAGAGGATCGTTTAACTGTAGCAAGAGCACGAAAAATTGAGCGTTTCCTATCACAACCCTTCTTCGTAGCAGAAGTATTTACGGGTTCCCCGGGAAAATATGTTGGTCTAAGAGAAACAATTAGGGGATTTCAACTGATCCTTTCCGGAGAATTAGATAGTCTTCCTGAGCAGGCCTTTTATTTGGTAGGTAACATCGATGAAGCTACCGCGAAGGCTCTGAACCTAGACGAGGAGAGCAAATCGAAGAAATGACCTTAAATCTATGTGTACTAACTCCTAATCGAATTATTTGGAATTCGGAAGTGAAAGAAATCATTTTATCTACTAATAGTGGTCAGATTGGTGTATTACCAAATCACGCCCCCATTGCCACGGCTGTAGATATAGGCATTTTGAGAATAGGTCTGAAGGGACAATGGTTTACAATAGCCTTGATGGGTGGTTTCGCTAGAATAGTCAATAATGAAATAACCGTTTTAGTAAACGATGCGGAAAGGGGTAGTGACATTAATCCAAAAGAAGCTCAGCAAACTCTTGAAATAGCGGAAGCTAACTTGAGTAGAGCTGAAGGGAAAAGACAAACAATTGAGGCGAATTTAGCTCTCAGACGAGCTAGAACGCGAGTAGAGGCTATTAATGCAATCTCGTAATTAGTTGTTGGCGTGGCCAAATAATAAAAAGAGGTTGTGTTTATATACTCTTTTTTTGATTCTGCCGACTCAATCAAGGGTAATCGGATTCTGATGCAAGGAAAAAATCAATCAATTCAATAGAATAGGAGTAGCAGGGAATGGAAAAGGTACAAAATAAATAACAAAGAATAAAGAAGGCGGGTAGAAATACTTATTAGATACCATTGACTGCGGTATCTAATAAGTTCTACCTACTATTGGATTTGAACCAATGACTCCTGCCGTATGAAAGCAATACTCTAACCACTGGGTTAAGTAGGTTATTTATCATCACAAAGAGAAACAAAAGAAACCCCTCACATTGATGGATTATAGATAGAATTTGACTTCTAAGCAATATTCTCACAGGAAACATATGAGAGATCAATCATGTCTTGTCAAGATGAATAGTACTATTCATCTTGACAAGACATGAAATACAAAGTAAAATATTTCTCACAAATAAAAGGGCTATAGCTCAGTTAGGTAGAGCACCTCGTTTACACGCGCGCCAATGTTTTTCAAAGGAGTCCATCATGCAATCAACAGAATTTCTCTTATTGAGAAATTGATGTCTTACTCCATGGATTCGAGAGAACAAGAGCCTGACAAATATTTGATTGGTCCAATTATGTAGGGTGCCCATTTGGGCACTAAAATCGAACCCATCATAGATTTGATAATTGATAAGGTCAATATTCAGACCACTCAATGCTAGGTAGAATGAGTAGAAGGACCTCAAAAAATCTCTTTTCGTCCTATGAACTTTAAGGTGTATAAAGTTTCATATTTGACGCTTTGAGCAGAGCGATAGAGACTACATTTCACTTAGGTTGATCTAGGCCATAGGCAGACCTACGTCAAGCCAACTCTTCTTTGAAACACTTTGGTATTGCTCATGAGCAGAAATACAAATACTGAATCATAGCACGTGGAGCCATCTTGTTATCTTTTTATCAAGAAAAATATGGCGGACTAGCTGATCTTTCTATCAGTTGATGAAAGAGCCCAATGCAAAAAAAAAATGCATGTTGGGTCTTTGAAACAGGTCAAATCATTTCGATAATAAAACGTTTGATCTGTTTTACCGAGAATGTCTACGGTTCGAGTCCGTATAGCCCTAATTTGGTAATGAATTGAAAATGAAAAAAAAAAAAATGGCATTTCTTTTTCTTTCTATCTTACTAATTCTTTAGTGTATTTATAGTATTCTAGTATACTTTTCTCATTATTATATTGTTTGTAGCTGGCCGGGTGCTTGTTCCATCGGAATAGAATCATTCCAGCACACTCGCTCTTTTGGGATCGTTCGAAGCATAAAACTAATAAAAATGTAAAAATGAAGTTCAATGGACCCAACCGGTGTTTTGAAATTTCGGATAAACAAACCTATTCTTCATATTCATTAATCTTCATGGTGCTATTACATAATATGATGATTTTGACCTCTGACCACAATCAAGAGGCCCTTTTCTCTTTTTGTATACCCAAAAGAAGGGGATTTTTGATTTTTGAAGGAAAAATCATGACATGAGCCCGGGTTGGGTAAAAAAAACTACAACGAGACCCAAGACAAATGGAATCAAATAGTAAATCATATGGGTCTTAGGCTGGCTGTTATACAATCTATATTTGTATCCCAATTTTCTACTCCAAACCAATTGCCCATCATTCAAAATTCCAATTCTACCGATGCTTACTTTCTACAATAATATTAGGGTTGGAATTTGGCTGAATTAGCAATCCCCTGACCCGTCGCTTTTATTGTGCGGAAAAGCAGTCCCAAGAATTTATTGTCTTGTCTCAAAGATAATGAATTAATTGTCTTTTAATCCATTAGTGTTTGCCCCCTTTCGATTTCCGTGAGTTGGTTTTATCATTTAGCATTTTGTCTGCCGAATCGTCCGCTAACTCGCGATTCCATTAAAAATTCAAAATATCCTTTTTTTTTATAGATCAGAATCACATCATTTATCATTTGACTGACTCTATCGCCGTGCTGCGCCCCAGTGTATAGGTTTGCTTCAAAACAACTTTTTTACTGATATGAAACCTAATTTCGAGTACAAAAGACCCATATTTGGAATGAGTCTTTAAAGCAAGGCAAGAAAGTCTTATTTGTATAAGAACAGGATATGTCTATACCATATCAAAATAGAATTGAAGTAAGTGTAAGATTGA